TAGTAGAAGGACGTGCTATTTGTTTACATCCATTGGTGTGTAAGGGGTTCAATGCAGACTTTGATGGGGATCAAATGGCTGTTCATGTGCCTTTATCTTTGGAGGCTCAAGCAGAAGCTCGTTTACTTATGTTTTCTCATACGAATCTCTTGTCTCCGGCTATTGGGGATCCCATTTCTGTACCAACTCAAGATATGCTTCTTGGACTTTACGTATTAACTAGCGGAAATCGTCGAGGTATTTGTGCAAACAGGTATAATTCGTTTAATTGCAGAAATTCTCAAAATGAAAAAATTAGCAATAATAAATTGAAGTATATGAAAAAAAAAGAACCCTTTTTTTGCAATTCCTATAATGCAATTGGAGCTTATAGACAGAAAAGAATCAATTTCGATAGTCCTTTTTGGCTACGGTGGCCAATAGATCAATGCATTATGTCTTCAAGAGAAGTTCCTATCGAAGTTCACTATGAATCTTTTGGTACCTATTCTGAGATTTATGGGGATTATTTAGTAATAAGAAGTATAAAAAAAGAAATTCGTTGTATATACATTCGAACCACTATTGGTCCTATTTCTTTTTATCGAGAAATGGAAGAAGCTATACAAGGTTTTTCTCGAGCCGATTCATATGGTATCTAATCATATAGATGGTTAGTGTTGGTATCCACGCTAAGTAAATTGATGATACTGGTTTCAATTCAGGTCAACTAGCATCTTTTCAATTTTCTACAGGAATAAACATAAAGAAAAGGAAGTTTTCCAATCATTCACTCACATCCATTGTTGTCGAACCGAATACCACTGAGTGGAATATGGAGGTACTTATGGCAGAACGGGCCAATCTAGTCTTTCACAATAACGTGATAGGTGGAACTGCCATTAAACGACTTATTAGCAGATTAATAGATCATTTCGGAATGGCATATACATCACACATCCTGGATCAAGTAAAAACTCTAGGATTCCATCAAGCTACTGCTACATCTATTTCATTAGGAATTGATGATCTTTTAACAATACCTTCTAAAGGATGGCTAGTCCAAGATGCTGAACAACAAAGTTTCATTTTGGAAAAACAGAATAATTATGGGAATGTCTATGCGGTAGAAAAATTACGCCAATCCATTGAAATATGGTATGCTACAAGCGAATATTTGCGACAACAAATGAATCCCAATTTTAGGATGACTGACCCTTTGAATCCAGTCCATATAATGTCTTTTTCAGGAGCTAGAGGAAATGCATCTCAAGTGCACCAATTAGTCGGAATGAGAGGATTAATGTCAGATCCACAAGGACAAATGATTGATTTACCCATTCAAAGCAATTTACGTGAAGGACTGTCTTTAACAGAATATATAATTTCTTGCTACGGAGCCCGTAAAGGGGTTGTAGATACTGCTGTACGAACATCAGATGCTGGATATCTTACACGTCGACTTGTTGAAGTGGTTCAACACATTGTTGTACGGCGAACAGATTGCGGTACCATCCGGGGGATTTCTGTAAACACCCGAAATGGAATGATGCCAGAAAGAATTTTGATACAAACATTAATTGGTCGTGTAGTAGCAGACGATATATATATAGGTTCACGGTGCATTGTCGTTAGAAATCAAGATATTGGAATTGGACTTATCAATCGATTCATAACTTTTCAAACACAACCAATATTTATTCGAACCCCCTTTACCTGTAGGAATACGTCTTGGATCTGCCGATTGTGTTATGGGCAGAGTCCTATTCATGGGGACCTGGTAGAATTGGGAGAAGCTGTAGGGATTATTGCTGGTCAATCTATTGGAGAACCGGGAACTCAACTAACATTAAGAACTTTTCATACTGGTGGAGTATTCACAGGGGGTACTGCTGAATATGTGCGAGCCCCCTCGAATGGAAAAATAAAATTTAATGAGGATTTAGTTCACCCTACACGTACACGTCATGGATATCCTGCTTTTATATGTAATATAGACTTGTATGTAACTATTGAAAGTGACGATATTATACATAACGTCATTATTCCACCAAAAAGTTTTCTATTAGTTCAAAATGATCAATATGTAAAATCAGAACAAGTGATTGCGGAGATTCGCGCGGGAACATATACTTTGAATTTGAAAGAGAGGGTTCGAAAACATATTTATTCTGACTCAGAAGGGGAAATGCATTGGAGTACCGATGTGTACCATGCATCAGAATTTATGTATAGTAATGTACATATCTTACCAAAAACAAGTCATTTATGGATATTGTCAGGAAAGTCGTGCAGGTCTAATACAATCCATTTTTTAATTTGCAAGGATCAAGATCAAATTACCATGGATTCACTTTCGAATGGAAAAACAAATATTTCGAATCTTTTAGAAAGGAATGATCAAGTAAAACATCAATTATTTCGTTTCAATACTTTTGGTACAAAAGAAAAGGGGATTAGCAATTATTCAATATTGAATCAACTCTTATGTACGAATCATTCTTCTTTCATGTATCCTGCTATTTCTCACAATATTTTTTATTTCTTGGCGAAAAGGCGAAGAAATAGATTTCTTATTGCATTTCCATTCCAATCGATTAAAGGACGAAAGAACCAACTAATGCCCCCTTCTGGTGTCTCCATTGAAATACCTATCAATGGTATTTTTCATAGAAATAGTATTTTTGCTTATTTCGATGATCCTCAATACAGAAGACATAGTTCAGGAATTACTAAATATAGAACTATAGAAATTCCTTCCATTTTTCAAAAAGAAGATGTCATTGAGTATCGAGGAATCAAAGAATTAAAGCCAAAATACCAAATTCAAGTAGATCAAATTTTTTTTATTCCCGAAGAAGTGCATATTTTACCCAAATCTTCTTCCCTAATGGTACGGAATAATAGTCTTGTTGGAATAGGAACACCAATCACTTTCAATATAAGAAGTCGAATAGGCGGATTAGTCCGATTAGAAAAGAAAAAAAAAAAAATCAAATTAAAAATCTTTTCTGGAAAGATACATTTTCCCGGAGAGATGGATAAGATATCCCGACACAGTGCCATCTTGATACCAACCGGAATGGTAAAAAAAAAAAAATGCAAGGAATCAAAAAAAATGAAAAATTGGATCTATGTCCAATCGATCGCAACTACCAAGAAAAAGTCTTTTGTTTTGGTTCGACCTGTCATTTTATATGAAATACCGGACAGTATCAATTTTGTAAAACTTTTTCCCCAAGATCTATTCCAGGAAAAGGATAATCTGGAACTAAAAGTTGTCAATTATATTTGTTATGGAAATGTAAAATACATTCGGGGAATTTCCGACATAAGGATTCAATTAGTTCGGACTTGTTTAGTCTTCAATTGGGATCACGGCAAAAAAAGTTCTTCTATTGAGGAGGCCCCCGCTTCCTTTATTGTAGTAAGTACAAATGGTTTAATTGAGTATTTTCTAAGAATTGACTTAGTCCAATCTAATACTTCATATATCAGAAAAAGAAATGACCCATCCGGTTTAGGATTGATCGGGGATAATAAATCAGATCAAATCAATCCATTTTTTTCTCTTCATTCCAAGGGAAAAATGAAACAATCACTTAGCCAAAATCACGGAACTATTCGTATGTTGTTGAATAGAAATAAAGAATCCCGATCTTGGATAATTTTGTCATCATCGAATTGTTTTAAAATGAGACCATTCAAGAATGTAAAATCTCACAATCGGATAAAAAAAGATCCTCTCATTTCAATTCATAATAAGAATTCGTTCGGCCCTTTAGGAAGAGCCGTTCAACTTGCGAATTCTTATTCACTTTCTCAATTGCAACTTTACAAATTAGCGGAAATTTTTCAAGTACTTCACTATTATTTCATGGACGAAAATGAGAAAATTTTGAAACCCGATCTATACAGTAATATCGTTTTGAATCCATTCCATTTAAATTGGTTTTTTTTCCATCATTTTTATTGTGAAAAAACGTTTACAAGAATAAGTCTTGGACAATTGATTTGTGAAAATATATGTATAGCTCCAATGAAAAATGGACCACACCTAACACTAAAATCGGGTCAAGTTATAACAGTTCAAATGGATTCTGTAATAATAAGATTGGCTAATCCTTATTTGGCGACTCCAGACGCAACCATTCACGGCCATTATGGGGAGATCCTTTCTCAAGGAGATATTTTAGTTACATTCATATATGAAAAATCGAGATCCGGTGATATAACACAAGGTCTTCCAAAAGTGGAACAGATATTAGAAATACGTTCGATTGATTCAATATCCATGAATCTAGAAAAAAGAATTGATGCTTGGAACGAGTGTATAACAAAAATTCTCGGCATTCCTTGGGGATTCTTTATTGGTGCTGAACTAACTATAGCGCAAAGTCGTCTTTCTTTGGTTAATAAAATCCAAAAGGTTTATCGATCCCAGGGAGTACACATCCATAATAGACATATCGAGATTATTGTGCGTCAAATAACATCCAAAGTCTTGGTTTCAGAAGATGGAATGTCTAATGTATTTTTACCTGGCGAACTAATTGGATTATTGCGAGCAGAACGAACAGGGCGTGCCTTGGAAGAAGCAATTTGTTACCGAGCTTTATTATTGGGAATAACAAAAACATCTCTGAATACTCAAAGTTTCATATCCGAAGCGAGTTTTCAAGAAACTGCTAGAGTTTTAGCAAAAGCCGCTCTTCGGGGTCGTATTGATTGGTTGAAAGGTCTTAAAGAGAATGTTGTTTTAGGGGGAATGATACCCGTTGGTACCGGATTCAAAAGAATAATGCACCGTTCACGGTCAAGGCAACATAACAAGATTACCCAGAAAAAAAAATTATTCGAAGTAGAAATTAGAAATCTTTTGTTCCATCACAGAAAATTAATTCTTTGATTTTTCTCATTTCAACGAATTTATGTGATACATTAGAAATATAGGATTCAATGCTTCCTCAAAGCGGATTCGACTCATCCCCTTCAATCTTTAAATGCAGTCATTTGATTTGGTAATAAAGTATAATAAAAAAGAATATGAAATAGAAATCAAAGAATGGCCTTATTATATCTTAACGGCCTACCGTCTATAAAAGAGAAGGTTCCATCGGAACAATTATTGATTGCTATTTCAGGATACTGGGTCTCTCTTTTTTTTTTTTCAATTTTTTTTTTTTTAACAAAGTGTGGGGATAAATGACAAAAAGATATTGGAACATAACTTTGGAAGAGATGATGGAAGCTGGGGTTCATTTTGGCCATGATACTAGAAAATGGAATCCTCGAATGGCACCTTTTATATCGGTAAAACGTAAAGGTATTCATATTACAAATCTTACTAAAACTGCTCGTTTTTTATCAGAAGCTTGTGATTTGGCTTTTGATGCAGCAAGCAAAGGAAAACAATTTTTAATTGTTGGTACCACAAAAAAAGCAGCCGATTCAGTAACACGGGCTGCAATAAGAGCTCGATGTCATTATGTTAATAAAAAATGGCTCGGAGGTATGTTAACGAATTGGTATAATACAGAAACGAGACTTCGTAAGTTCAGGGACTTGAGAACGAAGCAAAAGAGGGGGAAACTGAACTCTCTTCCAAAAAGAGATGGCGCTATGTTGAAGAGACAATTATCTCATTTGGAAACATATCTAGGCGGTATAAAATATATGAAAGGGTTACCTGATATTGTAATAATCGTTGATCAGCAAGAAGAATATACGGCTCTTCAAGAATGTATCACTTTGGGAATTCCAACGATTTGTTTAATCGATACAAATTGTGACCCAGATCTTGCAGATCTTTCGATTCCGGCTAATGATGATGCTATAGATTCCATCCGATTCATTCTTAACAAATTAGTTTTTGCAATTTGTGAGGGTCATTCTAGCTATATACAAAATTTTTGATTAATAATAAAATCAATCAATTTTTAGATTTGGTTGGGCGGTCATAGATTTTTGGAATTGGTTATTATAGCATTACAAAATTGTGTAAAAAGAAATATTTTGTGATTAGTAGGTATTCCAAATACAAAATCAAAGTAAAATAAGGAAATGGTTGAATCAAAATAATTCCCTTTCAAGTTAGATTCTTTTATTTTAGAGGGCAGGGCAATATGAATGTTCTATTATGTTACATCAACACATTAAACAGATTCTATGATATATCTGCTGTGGAAGTAGGTCAACATTTCTATTGGCAAATAGGGGATTTTCAAGTGCATGCTCAAGTACTTATTACCTCTTGGGTTGTAATTGCTATCTTATTAATTTCAACCATTCTAGTTGTTAGAAATCCGCAAACTATTCCCACGTCTGGTCAGAATTTCTTTGAATATGTCCTTGAATTCATTCGAGACGTGAGCAAAACTCAGATTGGAGAAGAATATGGTCCATGGGTTCCGTTTATTGGAACTCTGTTTCTATTTATTTTTGTTTCGAATTGGTCAGGGGCCCTTTTGCCTTGGAAAATTATAAAGTTACCTCATGGAGAGTTAGCTGCACCCACAAATGATATAAATACTACTGTTGCATTAGCTTTACTTACGTCAGTAGCCTATTTCTATGCGGGTATTTCAAAAAAAGGATTGGCCTATTTTGGTAAATACATCCAACCAACGCCAATCCTTTTACCGATTAACATCTTAGAAGATTTCACAAAACCCTTATCGCTTAGTTTTCGACTTTTCGGAAATATATTAGCGGATGAATTAGTAGTTGTTGTTCTTGTTTCGTTAGTACCTTTAGTAGTTCCTATACCTGTTATGTTCCTTGGATTATTTACAAGCGGTATTCAAGCTCTTATTTTCGCTACTTTAGCTGCGGCGTATATAGGTGAATCCATGGAGGGGCATCATTGACTAGTTCTCAAAATAGTATTTTCGCCCGCGACAAAGTATACGTGGCTCGCGATACTCTACTTAAGGAACATCAATAAAAAAATCCAAAGAAATTTTGAAAAGTTTTAATAACAATCAAAAAGTATAAATAAAATGAAAACAATTACAAGGGAATTGTAAAAAAAAAAAAATAGAGATTAAATTCAAAAAGAAAGGGTGGGGGGTCGAACTAGGTGTATAGATAATCTAATCGTTAGAAGAAAGCTGGGGGATTTCCAAGAATGATTCTTAAATACGATTGAATCTAAGATACAACTAATTGGTTTACGGTATGGAACAAACACATGTATATGTCATAGTAGATATTCATTAGTTATATATGACTATCTATCTAAATTTGTCCTGCTACTACTCTCAATTTAGGTAGGGATTCAAAAAAAAGAGCCCTTCCATCTCTTGTTATTGTGAATTGAATATAAGATGACTCAAAAAATGAAATAAACGAAAAAGAAAGGTTGAAAATGTAAGATAAGACCAAAAATTGTATGTATTCACAAAAAACTACAAGGGTAGAAACGAAAAAAGTAAATATCGAAGTAATTGGGATAATTCCATAAAAATGATTCAGTTTGAAAATTGGAATTACACTTCGACTAGATAAAGATAAATATGAAGAATGAAAGAATTAAGTCATCAATTTTTTGTTGATTATATTATTAACTATTTCTTTATTTTATTTGGAATAGGAGAAACTTATCATGAATCCACTGATTGCTGCTGCTTCTGTTATCGCTGCTGGGTTGGCCGTCGGGCTTGCTTCTATTGGACCTGGAGTTGGTCAAGGCACAGCTGCAGGGCAAGCTGTAGAAGGTATTGCGAGACAACCGGAAGCAGAGGACAAAATAAGGGGTACTTTATTACTTAGTCTGGCTTTTATGGAAGCTTTAACTATTTATGGGCTGGTTGTAGCATTAGCCCTTTTATTTGCCAATCCTTTTGTTTAAAAAAAAAAAAATACATCTTGTTTTTCCATGGATTTTCGTTGCTGCTCTTGCTTTTTTTTTTCATTCTATTTATATTTGACTCCTACAATTTTTTCTTCATTCGGATTAACATACTGATTCGCCTTCTTCCCTTTATTTAGTGCAATGACCCCTTTTTTATTTCGAAAATGTTGAAAACAACTAAGTATTTTGCAATTGACATAAGAACTAGTCTTTCCTTCTAAGAAATATCATTCTTCTAGGGAATCTTTCAATTGACTAACCCATTCATAGGTCTTCTTAGTCTCTTTTTATTCTTACTAATATTTATTTTTAGTAAGAATAAAAAGAGAATAATTCGATAGATTCATATTAATATTAAATAATTAGATTCTAGAATAAACTATTACAAAAACGAATAAAAAAACTTGGAATCGTAGAAAGAAATTGAGTCTATCCATAAGAGGAGATGCGATCATATGAAAAATATAACCGATTCTTTTCTTTGCTTCATTTACTGGCCATCCGCCGGAAGTTTCGGGTTTGATACCGATATTTTAGCAACAAATCTAATAAATCTAAGTGCAGTGCTAGGTGTATTGATTTTTTTTGGAAAGGGAGTGTGTGCGAGTTGTTTATTTCAAAGAATAGATTGGATACAACCAACTGCACTTTTTTTGTTAGAACTTGGAAAATGTGCATGATCCGGCGAATGACTTCTTACTAAATAACGAAAAAAATAGTGAAGAACCATAGCATTTCGCGATTCATTGGTAAATCTACTTTGATTCTCTATCAACCAAGAATTTTGGAACATTACCATGGTTAAGGCTAACCAGTTTGAAGTTTCGACGCAGTCTAGTATTCTTTCTACCACTATGTTAATAGGGAAATTCTCATTTTTTCGATTTAGAACACTCATGTCGATAAAAAGACTTGAATTCTCTTTATGATGGAGGAAAAATCGGAAAAAAGGTGTTTTGTTTAACGCCTCCGTTTCTACTTTTCTACAATGCGGAATTGATGACCTACGTATAAATTAATCAGAATTCTTTGGATTTCAAGAAAAAAAAAAAACAACTTTGCTGACAATTCTTTGTTTGGTCAGAAGAGTCCTCCAAATATTTGGGTCTTGTATTGAGAATCATTTTCAAGATTTTTAGAAATAGAGAAAAGAGGATAGGCTCATTCCATAATAAATATAGGAAATTTCCTATAAGGAATTGAGTGTGAGAGCCAAATGAATTGAAAGATTCTTGTTTGGTTCGGGAAGAGATCATAGACATTTTGAAAGGAATGGAAAAAGAATCTACTTTCATTAAGTGATTTATTAGATAATCGAAAACAGAGAATCTTGAAAACTATTCGAAATTCAGAAGAACTACGGGAAACAGCCATTGAACAGCTGGAAAAAGCCCGGGCCCGTTTAAGGAAAGTAGAAATGGAAGCAGATCGGTTTCGAGTGAATGGTTATTCTGAGATAGAACGAGATAAATTGAATTTAATTAATTCAATTTATACAACTTTGGAACAATTCGAAAATTACAAAAATGAAACCATTCATTTTGAACAACAAAGGGCGATTAATCAAGTGCAACAAAGGGTTTTACAACAAGCATTACAAGGAGCTCTGGTAACTTTGAATAGTTGCTTAAACAACGAGTTACATTTACGGACGATCGGTGCTAATATTGGTATGTTTGGGGCGATGAAAGAAAAAAAGAACTGATTAGTTGTTCTACTAGAATTGAGAGTCTAGGCAGGCCTTCTTTTTGTTTTTCTTCGAAAAAGAATCAAATTAAGAAATATTCATGGTAACCCTTCGTGCAGATGAAATTAGTCAAATTATCCGTGAACGTATTGAGCAATACAATACTGAAGTAAAAATTGTAAATACGGGTACCGTACTTCAAGTAGGCGATGGCATTGCTCGTATTTATGGCCTTGATGAAGTAATGTCGGGTGAATTAGTCAAATTTGAAGAAGGTACAGTAGGCATTGCTTTGAATTTGGAATCAAAAAATGTTGGTGTTGTATTAATGGGTGATGGTTTTATGATACAAGAGGGAAGTTCCGTAAAAGCAACAGGAAGAATTGCTCAGATACCAGTAAGTGAGGGTTATTTAGGTCGTGTTGTAAATGCCCTAGCTAAACCTATTGACGGTCGAGGAGAAATTTCAGCTTCGGAAT